CTTCCTAACCATCCACTCATTTTTGAATCTCCTAGTAGGTTAATACTAATACATCTATGGTAATAGGTAGTCAAAACCTCATGGAGTTGATCTTTTGAACCCGCTTCAAGCCGCGATGACTAATGAACCAATCTAATTCTTGGGGTAAAGTAAACATAAGCAGCCAATACTGTTTACTTTGACTTCATTCTTGTACATAGGAAATGAGGTTCAATTCCTTTAACAGCAAATTAGGAAGCCGTTTTATTTCACTCATCTAACTATCTGGTTTAGTTTATCAACCCCAATGCTGAATCAAAAAATCAAAAATAGACATTCAACTCATTTAACTTTCTTGCTCGAAAGAAATAGGGGAAATTTTATGTCTCGCCGAATCACACGTAGAGATATTGATAATACACATAGAGTTAATGGTATTTCATAACTAATTGATTGAGCAGCAGCCCTTAATCCACCTAAAAAGGAATATTTATTATTTGATCCATATCCTGACATAAGAAGTCCAACGGGAGCAAGGCTTGAAATGGCGATCCATAAAAAAACACCGATACTAAGATCGGCTAGAATAAGGCGATAACTAAAAGGAATTACTGAATAACTTAGTAAAATGGATATCACTGCTATGGATGGTCCGATATTGAATAAACGAGTATCTCCTCTAGATGGAAGAAGATTCTCTTTGAAAAGTAGTTTTGTGCCATCTGCTAGAGCTTGAAGAATTCCCAAAGGCCCAGCATATTCGGGTCCAATACGTTGTTGTATTCCTGCAGATATTTCTCTTTCTAACCAAACAATTACTAGTACACCTAGTGTGATTCCTAATACAAGAGTCAAAATAGGGACAAGCATCAATATGATCCCATAGACTTCTTTGAAGGATTCTAATCTGGAAAAATACTTGATAGCTTGTATTTCTGTTGTATCAATTATCATTTCAACGATCGACTTCTCCCATAATGATATCTATGCTACCTAGTATCGTCATAATATCAGCCAATTTCATTCTTTTAACTAACTGCGGAAGAATTTGCAAGTGGATAAAACCCGGTGGTCGAATTTTCCATCTCCAAGGAAAAACACTCCGATCTCCTATCAGAAAAATTCCCAATTCTCCTTTTGGTGCTTCGACTCTTACATAAAGTTCTTGCTTGGACAATTCAAACGTTGGAGAAGGTTTTTTACTAATAAATCGATATTCAAAATCATTCCATTCAGGTTTTTTTATTCTATCAAAGCGTCGTATTTCTAAATTTTCATACGGCCCTCCTGGAATTCCCTCCAAGGCCTGTTGAATAATTTTTATGGATTCTGTCATCTCACTCATTCGTACTAAATAACGAGCTAACGAATCCCCTTCTTTTTGCCAGTGAACCTCCCAATCAAATTCGTCGTAACACTCATAACGATCAACTTTACGAAGATCCCATTGTATTCCGGAAGCTCGTAGCATTGGTCCCGATAAACCCCAATTTAGTGCTTCTTCTGCGCGAATAATGCCTATGCCTTCAACTCGTTCTAAAAAAATAGGATTCCGTGTAATAAGCTTTTGATATTCAGCAACGGCGGTTAAAAAATAATCGCAAAACTCCAAACATTTATCTATCCAACCATGAGGTAGATCAGCAGCTACTCCTCCGATACGAAAATAATTATGCATCATGCGCATACCGGTAGCAGCTTCGAATAGGTCATATATCAATTCTCGTTCTCGAAAAATATAGAAGAAAGGGGTCTGTGCCCCAATATCTGCCATAAAAGGGCCAAGCCATAACAAATGAGAAGCGATACGACTCAACTCCAACATAATAGCTCTGATATAGCTAGCCCTTTTAGGTACTTGAATATTGCATAGCTGTTCGGGTCCGTTTACGGTTATTGCTTCTGTGAACATAGTAGCTAAATAATCCCAACGTGTTACATAAGGCAGGTATTGTATAATTGTTCGATTTTCCGCAATTTTCTCCATCCCTCTATGTAAATAACCCAATATTGGTTCACAGTCGATAACATCTTCACCATCGAGAGTAACGATCAGGCGAAGAACGCCGTGCATTGATGGGTGGTGAGGGCCCATATTTACTATCATCAGGTCTTTTCTTGTAGTTGGTGCAATCATAAGTTTTTTCCCGAGTCATTCTTCCATGCATTGCTGAACGTAAAAAGAAGAGTTCGTCAAAATTGAAACGAATAGTTCAAATGGTATTAGGCTTCAAATTAACGAGTTTTTATCTCTCGAATATCCAACTCGCCAATTAATTGTTTATAACGTCCTCTATTTTTTTTTGACAAATAGGCCAGCAGTCGTTGACGTTTTCCCAAAATTTTCCGCAAACCTCTCTGGGATGAAGAGTCTTTTTTGTGGAATTCCAAATGCGAAGTAAGTCTCCTTATCTTAGTGGTGAAAGTGAATACTTGAAATTCAACAGATCCTCTGTTTTCTGCGTTTTCTTTTTGAGAAATAACCGAAATGAATGGATTTTTTACCATAAAAAACTCCCCTTTCCTTTTGACAGATATGGATTTTATCGATCAGTAATAATAATGTCATTAATTTTAATGTGGTATATACAAAAATATAATTCCAATTTCTTTATGAACTCCCGATTTTCTGAATTCAAATCAATCCAATTTAGAATTGGATTGAGATATAAAAGGATTAGTACCTTTTCGCATTGAAGGATTTAGGTCTAAAATGCAAAAAGTTCTGTTGATTCATTTCGAGATCTAATTCCTACATTATTCATTTCATATTGAATATATGGATGGAAGCCAAGAATGTGGGGTCCGTGTATTTCTTTGCTTTCATATACCCTACCCTATATATACCCTATAATATAAGATAAGGTATGATATATATAAATAATAAAGCTTATTATCTTATCCACGAATTTTCAATCGTGGATACAGATGTATCCTTAACATACTGAAACGACTGCCGTTATTGGTATTAAACCAATAACGATTCATACAGGCTAAATCTTCTAATCGATAATTAGGCCAAAGGAAGAGCTTTAATTTCATTAATTGATTTTTCTCTTTATCAAGGCCATTATTGTCAGGCGAAGCTTGGCTGCTGTTTTTTATGTTCTTTCCGTTGCAAAATACTAGATTTCTATCTACACCATTTTGATGCTTTGAATTGAAAGAAATTAGAGTTCTCAATTTTATACGACGTCTAAACGATAAAATATTTTCAGGAACAAAGAAATCCAAATGATTCTTAGAAACATATCTTTGTTCTTGGTATTTTTGATTTGTTTGGTACTTACTCTTATGAACCAACGAAATACTTATGGTTTGATACATAATAAATTGTCCGTCGTTTTTTCCAGACAAACGGATGGGTTCTATAATCAATATTCCCCCTTTGATCAATTCTGTAAGAGTTAAACTCTTCTCAATCGGCATTATATCCAAACTAATTTCTCTCTTTTGAATCGAGGATATAGTAATTTTTATTGGTTCTATCAGTCTAAACAGGAGACAATATACCTTGATATTATTCATCATTCTTTGGTTCAAAGTATCGTCCCATCTCAATTGAAAAAGTAAATAACGTTTCAGGAAGAAATCAAGGTTACTTTTGTATTGTTTTTTCTTTTTCCTTTTTTTCATGCCTGATCTTGCATAATTTTCTTCAATATATTTTTGTTGTGAGAGAACGGATCCAAAATCTCCTCGGTTTGTGGGTTCTTCTTGATTTCGTTGCTTTTTATTTGATGGTATCAAAAAACTTACTTTTTGTTTTTCATTGATCTTTTTATTTTCACTACTATTTTCATTTATATTTAGATTTAAAAGAAGTAATTTGTTTGGTATAAACCAAGGTTTCGTTTTATATGCATTATAAAGTAACACAAACTCTGGAAAGAACCAAACTTCCAGATTCGATATGGGACGTTTTAGCATTTTTTCATTCATTCCCATCCAATCAACAAAAACTTTGTGTGAGTTTAGTGGATTGATTTCTGGAATCATAAGATAAAAAAGATCTTTTTTAGAAATTTTTTGAGAATTAGTAGTACCCAGTTGAATATTTTGATTCCTATTGGCATCGATCGTGATCCAGGCCTCAATATCCACTTTTTGTCTAAGATCAAAATGGAAAATTTTCCAATCCAAATATTTTCTATTCGCCGTTTTTTCCATAGATAGGATATCCACATAATTGTGGATAGGGAGGTTCCTCAGCATATCATAAAGTGGGTCTTTGTGCGTATTATAAGAAAGCTCTTGGTTCTTATTTCTTCGAAACGGGGATCTATAAAAAGGGCATTTTTCGGAGTTAAGAAATTTATATGCTAAAAGATCATATCTATAGTATTTTTGAAAATTCTCTTTTTGATTCGATAATGTGTATACTTCCATTTTTTTTTGTTTTTTGGAATCACTTAATTGGTCTTTTTCATATGAATTGCATTTGCTTAAATTTTCCTTTTTAGCTATACAACGCTGATGAGTCGTATTTCGCCATTTTTCGGGTCTTAATCTAGACCATCTGATCCGCGATAAATCGTATGTATAATATCCTCTTAACCAGTTTTTCCATTGATTCATTTCATAACTCGTAAGTCTCTTATCACCTAATTTTGAATGAACCATTCCTTGTTTTTCCAAAGAATCCTTTATTTCAGGCTTCGGAAAAAAAGAGATTCCTTGATATTGAAGAACAGATCTTAATTTCTGCAAATTACTAACTTGAATTTGTGATAATTTGTAAAATACATATGCTTGTGACACATAGGATAAGTCATCAAAAATATGTGAATTTGTTTTAATATCCCTAATGTTCTCAAGTGACTTTTTGATAGTCGAAATAAACGGAATTGGATTTTTCTTTTTTTTATTAATTAGGTCTTGCTTTCTTTGATTATTGGATAGGGATTTATCAATAATTTTTTTTGTTGATTCAAGTAAAAATTCTGTATTCATTCTGGGAATATGAATGATAGATAAAAATATATCTGTGTATACTCTTTCAATGAAAAATTTCAAAAACA